TTTTTCTTTGAATTGAATTAAGTTTGATTACACGGAAGTTCATTAAAAACTTCCGCTTTCTTTAAAAGATTCTGAACAGTTCCTGTGGGTTGAGCCCCTTTTTCAAGGAAATACAGAATAACAGGAACATTTAAATAAGTTTGATTCTTCATGGGATCATAAAACCCCACGTTTCGAAGATCTTTTCCTTCTCTTCGGGATCGAACATCAATTGCAACGATTCGATAGACGGCTCATTGGGATAGATATAGATGAACAATACCCCCCCTAGAACCGTATATGAAGTTTTCTCCTCATACGGCTCGAGAAAAAATGATTTGATTCGAAGTTTTGTCTATATATCCAATTCTAAGAAATTTAATGACAAATGAGCCTATAAAATAAATTAGACTAGGATTTCCGTTTTTTTACTTCAAAAAAACCATTTATACTCATAACTCAAGTTGGTTAACTCTCAAATAGCTTAAAGGAAAAATCTTTAGTCAATGTCATTTATTGAGTGGTCTTTACCTCCTTTTGTTTGCCTCGTTCAAAATTCGATTTTGATTCTTTAGTCCCAGTTATTGAGACCATCGAGACAATTTTAATTTAAATGGTGTTTCCTTGTTCTCAGATCCTTTCTTATACTTTACTTATAATTATACTGATTTTTCTTTTAATCATTGGGTTTAGACATTACTTCGGTGCTTCTTAATCCTTTAAAAATGGCAGCAACGTACCCTTTTTAGATTTCTTTCTCTCCAAGAATCCTATGGACAGTTGATTCTCGCGTGATACACTTTACATCGAAAAAGTTTGATCAATTCCAATATTTAATTGGATCCTTTTTATTTCTATATATGGAAGATACGTTTACGAAGTTGTTCCAATTGATCGGCCTTAACCCTAGATCCTTGCCCCCAAGAAATGAATTAATCCTTTTTACTCGAGCTCCATTGTGGACTATTTTCAACCCAACAAAAAATGAAAGGTTCGAGTGTAACAGAACAAACAATGTCGAGCCAAGAGCACCCTCATTCCTAAATAAATCGAAAGTGGTGGATGTAAAAATCCACAATGGATCGTGTCCTTCAAGTCGCACGTTGCTTTCTACCACATCGTTTCAAACGAAGTTTTACCATAACATTCCTCTCATTTGAGACCCCTATGCAATTGATTCACTTATAGAATCATGAATAGTCATTGGTTTAATTGTACATAGACACAGTAATCTAGACTTTTCTATATATGATTATGATATGTGGAAGAATTTTTATGAAAAAATTCTTAGCAAGACAGCATCTTTAACATATTTAAATATGTTAATATATAGAGATAATAAAAAGAAATAGAAAGATATCAACGAATAACTTTTTCAATCTGCATCTTCGAGCGACTCAATAGGATCGATTCAATAATTTCCTATTTTTTTCTTTTTCAGTACCAAAAATTAGACTTAGAATGGAGTATTTCTAATTGAAATTGAAAAAATTTTGTATTTAGACATCATTATATTATTTATTTTATTGAATTATTTTATTCAAATAAAATTGTAAATTGTATAATAAGCAGCAGGTTTGAAAGATAAGTATTTCTTTTTAAATTGACTCATCATTGATTTAAAATAAATAAAGTAGATGAAAGAAAAGAACAAAGAAATTCAATTTTTTTTTCATGAGATAGATAAAAAAATGATGTAAGTTAAGATTTTAAATCTTTATTCTTTTCATCTGATTACGAAAAGAAAAAGAGAGAGTGGTTTTCGTATCTATCAGATAGATGTCACTGTTAGCGATATTCGATAATAGAAAATAGAAATGCTTTCAATTGAAATCATTTCTAATTTAAGGGATCATAAATCTTTTTCACAAAAATCAAAAAAGTATTGTCATTGAAATAGAACAATATATACCATATAAGCTAAATATTTCCCGATTCTATATTATATGTATTTTGTTTCACTTTAACATAGATATTGAAATAATTGATTCTTGGCATAAAGTCAATAAAAGTGATAGGATAGATCACTCCTACCTCAATCGGTACATCGATTTCCAATTTTTCATTAGAGCCGAGCACGAAATACCTAACTAAAATGAGATTTAACCAGAATCCATTGGCTCCAGAAAAAATCAAAAATTTCTCCATTATATGGAACTTGATAATTTGGTAATGAGATTCGAAGAGACACAGATATTAAAATGAATACGGATTAACTCGTATCCACTTCGCTACTTCTTTCTATGGTAAGAATGCAGTGGATATGCGCTGGGACGGAAGGATTCGAACCTCCGAATAGCGGGACCAAAACCCGTTGCCTTACCACTTGGCCACGCCCCATTTTGATTTCTAATCGACACTAACAAACAATAATATTGTTATTGATTGTTTGTCAACTACAGTCCAAATATATATATATCTATAGAATAGATTGGTATTAAGATTTTGATATATATCGAGATAGAATTCAACTTAATTTATTGATCATTACATAGAATTCAATTAAGATATTGTATGAAAA